CCTATACTATAAGTCGTCCGCCTATTTTTCTGATCTCCTTTCCTTTTACCGGTCGGGATGTGCATCCTATCCTATAATAAGCAACTGGATGTTTCCAGCTTGGGACTTAGAGTAAGCAGGAAGCGTACTTGTTAAGAGTAGGGCGCGAAACGGTCTAACAATAAGGTTGGAGGGAGTGAGACTTCCTATGTTAGCAATAACCGCTGCAAGAGTGAGCGCAGCTATTTCATCCGGTCTGTCTGTAGTAACCAATTCCTTTCCTGCGGTCTGTCTCTCAGTCTGTCCTCTCATTCCAGGCAAGCAAGGAAGGCAGTTCGGTAGCTCTCCAACGGGCAAGTCAGTCCCAAGAGTGAAAGGGTGTGAACATTTAGGGCAAATACTTTATTGTATTGTACGAGATTAGTTGAGAGCTTATTCGCTAACATCCTCATCTGGAAGAGTTCGTTCTGTGCCACCTCTTCTGTGAAAAAGGCTTGCGCTCCTATAGGGCACATCCCGAGGGGCGTTCCATGATTGACTGAAAACGGGCAAATATTGTATGATAAAGCACTCTCTCTCCTTTCTTTCCCTGGCTCGTTTGCTTCTTTCTCTCCTCATTCGTGCATCTAGGAGAACGAAACGGCTACCTCTTTACTTTCAACCTACGACCGAAGTCAAGGACTTGACTGGACTGATCGCACTGATTGGATTCAAGACATACTTCAAATTCCTTTTAAGCTCAAAGTAATAAAAATCTAATGATGAAATTACGTAAAAGAAGAAAAAGCTAATCTATCAGTAGGCCAACCAATCAAGATAGTTTGCTTTTTATAAAGCGGAAGGCCAAAAGAGATCTCCAATAGTGCACCGAAATGGGGCCGGAGAGCCGGTAACCTCGTTCGCCTAAGATCGAAATCATCTGTGATTGAGACTACAAACTCTGTAAGGCTAGCTATATGCTTAACACATGCAAGTCGAACGGGGAGCTGGCCAGAAGGAAAAGAGGCTTCTGGCTCGGCTGGTCTCACTGGAGAGTTTTGACGCGCGGTGGTGTACACGTAGCTCCGATAGCATGCAGCCGCAAAAGCAAATCTAAATAGAATAGAATATATATATATCTATATTGAAAGTGTTCCGTAGGATATCTAGGTAGCTAATCTTTACTTAACTCGACTCAAGCTTTAGTTCACGTCAGGCAATGGTTTGGTTTTGTTGATCTAATGGATGTCGAGAAAGGGTTAGTGTTCCGTGTGTGTAATAGTTGGATCTAGTGAGCGTACTGTCTGACCTAGTCCACTCAAGGCAAGCAAATGTTTTTGAAAAGCGCTAGAAATCGTGGTCCACAATACTACAAATCTGTTCTACACTAGATAGATTGCTCTGATTTTTTTTTACAATTCTCTTTTTTAAAGCAGATAGTTCACAGTGCTCATTCTATCGATACTGGGATATAAAATCAAAAATCATAAAGCAAAAAAAATGTTTACAATGGGGAAACTCTTTCATAAGGTTCTCGGTACAGTGTTTCTTGTTTTTTGGGGTGAGATAGGGTCAGAGGGCCTCGCTCGGCTGTCTACGCATTATTTTATTCTTTCTTTCTTTTTATTAATAGCTTTCATTCTGATTTTTCGAATAAGGAGAATCAGGGGAAAAAAGGATTATCTTATGTTCTTCTTTATTCTTTTTCTAATTTCATTTTTGGGTGCTTGGCTGAAATTTTTTCTAATTTCATTTTTGGGTGCTTGGCTGAAATCTTCTTTTCTTTATTTTGGCTCCTTTTTTTTCTTTTTTGGTGGCTCTCCGGGCAACGGTGCCGAAAGAGGGCTTTCTCTTCCTTCCGCTTCTTCCGGCCCATTGGGCCCTGAAGATGATTCTTTCGCGGTCGACGTGTTGATGGAAAGCTGGCCAACATCAATGGAGAGCGGAGACAGCAGCGCGACGGTCAATCAGCCAGAATCTAGGCGCGTGCCGCCTGCGACTCATGTTGCTCCGCGGGGGGACGAAGCTGGTCCATCGAATCAGCCAGAACCTAGGCGCGTGCCGCCTGCGGCTCATGTTGCTCCGCGGGGGGACGAAGCTGGCCCATCGAATCAGCCCCCACAAGGGCAAGGGGTCCCCTACCCATATCATCCGGAGGAGCTGATCGGGGGCGACTCCGTCTCATCCATCCAAAGGCGGCTTTTGTCGTCTAACCCCCGTCCGAGTGCCGAAGAAATCAACTTCGCCCGTATAGAGGCGGAAGATCTCTTCGAGGTCAAGGTTAAGATCATTCGCCAAATGGAGGGTCTTGATCCGACCGGGGATTGGATGCGGCGGGGGGCTCGCGCTCTCGACTCCCCCAATAGCGCTACAGGGGAGTCGTCGCTGGAAAGGCTCTATAGCCTTTCTGACGATCTCAGTCGGAACGGGAAGCGCTCTAAAGCTTTTTTCTCATTGAGCGAAAAAGTCGCCCTGAGAAAAGGGGATCTCGATGAGGGGTCTTCCGCATAGTATCCCACTCTTGTTCCTATTAACAAAACTTCGCTCTTTCGGAACCGGTACAGAAATGGGTGCTTTTGGGTGTGGTAAAGCTGGCGGAGACCCAAGCTTAGAGTAACTGCCCGAGAAGGTCAGTGAGGTTCCAACTGTAGTGAACTGAAAGGTCCTTCTTTAAGTTTACTATGGTTGGAAGAAGACAGGTGGGAACGAGCAGAGCGAGAGCAAAGCAAGTTCCAGTGGTGGGTTGTCTTCCTGGTCCTATTTCAATCTTTTTCATGGTATGGAACTCACTTCATACCTGCAACAGAGGAAAAGCTGCGGTAATGCTTACTCTCCTGGTCAATAGGGCTATTCAAACCAATCCCCCCTAAGCTGTTACTGCAAGAGCTGCAGATCTTATCCTAGAATAGAAGCTCAACCAGTTGCCGGTACTCTTTCATCAGCTGTGGGATGCTTAGACGGTACTAGTGCTTGAGTAAGCGGTGCTCCCTTTCTGTTTGCAATTACCGCTGCAGAATAGTCATCCCTAAAAGAAGCTGTTTTCAAATTCAAATAGGTTGCTTTTAGAATAGGTTGTTCTCGAATAAGCTCTTTGAAAGATAACTGAATGCGTTTAGTCCTTTGGGGATGGGTCTGCGCGCAGGGGCTCTTTTTAGCACTTTTAAGGAAGTGAAGACGAATAGTCGACTTTGTTGCCTGCTTGACTGCTTTCATCTCCTGATGTCAGAAAAGGTGTTCTATCACATTCTTTTAGCTGCAAGGGGACCGTCAGGTTGTAGTGGTTGAAGTAGAGCCAAGCAGCTATGGACTAAGCGAGTCAAATAACGCTGGTGCGAACCATGTTGGATGACGGGTGAGGGTGAATGTCATTCAGCTCGACTGAAAGAAAGGAAAGGGATTCGTTTATCAACTCATTTAGTTGAACATAGTGAAACTAAGGAGAGGGATGGATTATTCGCCTTACCTACATGCAGGTGACATTTTCAAGCAGGGCGTTGTAGCTTCCCTTCCTTCCTCAGGTGAATGTGCTAAGGTAGGCCCTTTTGACCCTTTAGGAGGAAAGCGAGTTAGCTGGTACGGGCGGACCCAGAAAGAAGAGAGGAGGGTTCACCACCAGTCAAGAAAGGAAAAAGTTGGTTCAGCATGGCAAGCGCAACCTCTCGCCTAGATCGAGATCCTTGGATAGAAGATCTCAATGCGACCTCTTCGTTATCATATCAAAGCTGCTTTCCACTCTTTTCCCGGGTGGAGCTTCTTTAAACGCAGCAGGCCCCGCGAGTAGTCGAACAAATGAGAGGTTGTCGACGAAGGGGTCAAAGGTTGCGCTTGCGACAATCCGAAGGTTGCGCAAGACCCCTTCAACCTCGCCCGCGTGTTAGCTTGCTTGTACTATCGCTCGCCTGCCTGACCTGCTTTCTGGCTAGCTTCTTTATGGCAAGCGCTACCGTAACCTAGCTAGCGCTACATCTATATGGCGAGCCCACGTCGCCTTCGTCTCCCATTGTAGTCGCCTTCTTCATAAGGCAAGCGCTACCCGTCGCTTGCACTACATTGTCTGACGATAACCTTACCTGACCGCTTCCGCTCTGACTGAGCTGACCGTCGCACCTGACTTCTATATCCCATTATCCAAAGATCTCCTTCCTTATCGTTGCCGGTCTAAGCAGAAGGTTGCTAAGTCAGATGTCTGGTGAACACATTCGTAATGAGTATGGGTCTATTAGGTGTACTAGGAAGGAAGCGAGGTACTGAGTTTAGCGTCGACAAGTGGATCTTTATTCTCAATGATATGGGAGACAGTCAAAGCATCAGTCTCAGCATCAACAGAAGAAAAGGACTGACCGACCGCCGCCGTTCAAGAGAGATCCCGGAGGCTCGAACTTTTTGCTAGCTTTGAAACATGGGCCGAAGGAAAGAGGAAGACCAAACAAAGTCGCGGTCAAAGCAAAGAAAAAGATGCCAAAAAAGATTCACTTTAGCTTCTAGCTCGCTTAGTGTAGGTTGCTTGCGACGGTAGCATTAGCTAGGCAATCAAGGCAGGTCGAACAGAGTCAGTCCTAGGGTGAAGATCCTCGGATGGAAAAATGGATTGAGCTGGCTAATCACTTGATGACCCGGTGGAGAATGGGAACAGAGAGTCGCTCCCATAAACGAATGAAAGGGACTCCTGGTCCTGATCGAACCAGAGATTCCGACAACCGGAGGAATCGGCAGAAAGAGATGGGTCGAATACTGGAATCTGCCCAAAAGTCCTGACTTTTTCGAGGCAGGGCTTCGATCCGTATCTGGCAACTCCTCGAACTGCTGGGTGCGACATATTCATGGACTGGCAAAGCGAACTCTCAATTTGATCAGGAGAGCCTAGAGAGCTCTCTATCTTTCCCCAAATTCCGACTAGCGCGGTTCTTTTTCTCGACCAATTTTCATTTTTTCTTTCTTTTTCAGCCGACTTGAAAGGTGCTCTCAGTGTACCGCCATACGCACCCAGACATTAGACCAAGCAGGAACCGGGGATCAAAGTTCCATTGATTCATCTATCTCAA